TAAGAATGCGTTATGACTAAGAGTGCGCTACAAGGGAGTCCCCGAAGTTCGTAGAAAAAGAGCAAGTAAATAAAAGGTTTTTCAGAATTTATTTTTTTTGATCATATAGAATTGACAACAAAAATTTTGTTCTTTTTACGAACCTGATGTCGATAAATCCGCGAGTCTAGAAATTCATTTCGGCTAATTGAACCTTCTCGAACTGTTTCTTTTTAAGAACTAAAAATATTTGTGCCAAAATAACAGATGCCAAGAAGACCAAAAGGCCTTGGACACGTAATGGATCTTGAAGTACTATTTCGGCATCTCCCTGACCAAATCCACCCACATTAGGATTACTCGTTAATGGTTGATCAAATTTGATGGATTCACCCTCTGAAACAAGAACTTCTGGTCCTGGAGGGATAATATCAACCACTTGACGTCCATCCGATGGATCTGTTATGATTATTTCATATCCCCCTTTTTCTTTTCGTATGATTTTGCTTACTATGCCCGCCCCTGTAGCATTATAAACTGTATTGTTACTCTTGCTTCCGTCGGGATAAATCTGACCCCTTCCCCTATTTCCTCCTACATATATAGGATATTTTAAGAAGTGAACATCTTTCTTAGTAGCGGGGTCGGGGGAAAGAATAGGAAAGGTGATTTCACTATATTTCTGGCCGGGGACAGGCCCTATTACAAGAATATTTTTTTTATTAGGGCGATAGCTCTGAAAAGACAAATTTCCTATCTTTTCTTTCATCTCGGGAGAAATACGATCGGAAGGAGCTAATTCAAACCCCTCCGGTAAAATAAGAATAGCCCCCACATTCAAACCCCCTTTCTTACCATTAGCAAGGACTTGTTTCACTTGCTTATCATAAGGAATTCGAACAACTGCTTCAAATACAGTATCAGGAAGTACTGTTTGTGGAACCTCAATATCCACGGGCTTATTAGCTAAATGACAATTGGCACATACAATACGCCCAGTCGCTTCTCGTGGATTTTCATAACCCTGCTGTGCAAAAATGGGATATGCACTTGAAACGGGTGCCCGAGTTATGATATATATCATGAGCGATACGGAAATAGATTGAGTAATATGTTCCTTTATCCAAGAAAAAGTATTTCTAGTTTGCATGGTCTAATCATTGGTCTGAAAATTTCTACAATAAATTGGGTAGGTCGCTAGTATAGTTTCCTATCCACGATTCTGCTATTTATTGGAATCATTTTACTGGAATACTCTAGTATAAGTATAAAAATAGTCTGAAAACCGCCCGAATAGAATGTTTTTAATACTTATGTAGAACTACAAAGTAAGAAACGTTCTAATTGGATTAATATTGGTGGATGATTTATCAATCATTCATTGAATGATAAATAACTACAAGTGATGGAGATACACGATTTAAATAACGAAAAATCCAATATTTAAAAATAGTATCGAGAATAACCGGAAAAGTGGAAACAAGACCAGATATAATTTGATCATTATGACCAAATCCAAAATCTTTGTACACAGAACCAATCATTAGTTCCCAGCCGTGGGGTGAATGAAATCCGATACATAAATCAGTTAATAAAAGAATCGAAAAGGCTTTTACTGTATCACTTAAGTTATATAGGAATTCCTGAGCCCAAGAGTTAAGAATAACAAGTTCTTCATTACCTAAAATCGAATAACCACTTAGAATAACAAAACAGATTATATTTGTCGAGAAGTGTAAAATTGTATGGATACGATCCTCGTTGTGTATCTTGATTAATTGGATCGTTTCTTTGTGGATTCCTATAAGAAACTTTTGTAGATATGTCTCCGAGTATTCCTTGATCATTTCTTCCAAGAAGAGGATTTCGTCTAATTCTATGAACTTTTCTAGAATACTTTTTTCTTGAATATCATTCAAAAAAATTTCAGATTGGCCGATATCCGCCCAATTAATAACCCAAGATTCCATACTTTTAGTAAATGAGAGAGAAATCCACCAGGGCAGAAATACTATAGATGCAAGATACAAAAGAGGAGTGAAAGCTTTCTTTTTTGCCATTTTTTGCCTGTTAATTTTTAATTAACCCACTCCATTTGTCGACTTTATATAATCGAACCTTTCTTTGAAACATGAGTTGTAGACAAGGTATCAAACCTATGAATCTATTTTATTTATGATTTTGTTTTGAATCTAGAAAGAATACAGAAATAGACTAAGACTCCACTTCGAATTTGACTAAAGAAATAATACAAGTGTTTCCAGATATCTCAATTCATCAAATTCCAAACAAGTGTCTCCTTTCGATGAATAGCCGAAAGAACCCCTTATTCTATGAAAATATCCAATATTTCAAAAAAAAATTCCAACGATTCCCCATAGTCAAGAATAGACTAATTGAGAGAAAGATATTGTGATGGTCAAAAAAATGAGCGGCAAAACAAGACAGAAACAGGCCAGTTATCATTATTAAGAAAACCCATTTATTGGGTAGTAAAGAACACAAATGAAAGGATAAAAAGGTCGATTGAAAAAAAAAGAATTTACAAGATATGATTTATCTGCATCTGTTTATCCTAAACTTAGTTATAGAAAAAACAGGATTCTTGCGTTTTTTCCCTCCTGCTGAGAAAGCATTCGTTCTTCAGCCCAGTTCCTTTTCTTTCTCAAAATCAAAATACTTCAATTGGTACGCGCAAGAAATAGGCCAATTCCGCGGCTTTTTGTTCAATTTCTCGTGGAGTCAAATTCTCATCAGTACGAGTCAACGGAACAGCCCCCCGGCCTCTGATATCCATATAAAGGACAGGACGAGCAAAAATACCCTCTTTAACTTCTATTCGAACGGATTGAATATCTTTTATAAGGAATCGCAGGAATATGCGACGATTTTTTCCAGGAAATCCCCAACGAAAAATACACACTATTCCTTCCTTTCTATCAAATCGATCATAACCACTACCTACATTCCAGGAGATTGTGCACCACAAATAGGAACTAATAAAGAGACCCGCAATCCCGTAGAAAGACATCACGATCCCCTGTGGAAAAAAAATGATTTGCTGAGACGGAACAAAAGATATCAAATTTCTACCAAGAAAACTGGAAGTTCCAACCAACAAGAATCCTAATGAACCTAAAAAAACGATAAGGGCCCAGCAAAAATTACTTAGTTTTCGAGACCCCGTTATAAGTTCTATCCATATATGTTCTGATCGCCAACTCATACTTCATCCGATTGCATTTTATTGAAATTGAGAGAATACCCCAAATGATTTTGACTTTACTTTTTTTGTTTCCGAATGAACTTTCATTAACTAGCACTAGTTTGGTGTGAACTAGCACTAGTTTAATGGGAACTTTTAGGGGTAATTCATCAAATTTGTTTAGATCTAAAATAATAACATACCCCTCATATGATCCCAATATACATATTGATATACATATAGATCGACCAACTTTACATTTTAGGCATCCAGCGATCCTGATCTATTTGAAACTGGCTAGAATTGAGTTACCTATAGATCATTTTCTGCAGGCATAAGAGCTTTTTCCTTTATGTTCGGCAGAAATCACATGTTCTACCATATTTTCTTTTCCGAAATAAATATCTATGTTATGCTACAAGTATAAGTTTCAAAAAAAAACGAATGAGATTGGGTCCCCTCAGATCTAAACAATCTTGTTTTTTTGAACATGAAGAAATAAAGAAGCCATTGCAATTGCCGGAAATACTAGGCCTACTAAAGGCACAAAAATAGAGGGAAAGTGGAAAGTTGTCATAAAATGGGGTACCTCGGTTTATTATTTGTACCTGTTCTTATTTTTTTTAATATCATATTTTATATTTATACTAATTATAATTAATAATTGTAATTATTATGAATTCGTAGTTATTATTCATTAATTCAATTTGAAAATTTTTCATTAGAGATATTAAGTATCTAAGTGAGTATATAGAATAAGTCCAAGGAATGTAGAACTAAATAAATGAACTTATTCATCTATCTAGATGAAAGATACATATGATAATTCATTTTTTTCTTCGTTTCTTTGTGTTTTGTTCTTGTCTTCGAATTTAATAAAGAAAGAGTTATCCGCAACTTTTGATTTTGATTCTTTCTACAATTAGATCTTAAGTCGCCAAAGAAAACTCCCTTTTTAGTTACTTTGATTCCGATAAGCTAAGATTCGGATAAGATTCGGATAAGCTAACTACTTGTTTGCTACAAATAAAAAAATGGAACTTAGGGCACTCTACTTGATTGAATTGGAATTCAAAGGAAAGAAGGCGTGGAGCTTAAATAACTCACTCAGAACACTTTTCAAAAGATTACGCGGTACGATTAGGTCGAATAAGCCCTTCTGGAATAAATATTCAGCCGCTTGTGAACCTTCGGGTACTATTTTATTCAATGTTTGTTCAATTACTCTTTTACCCGCAAATGCAATGTAGGAATTTGGTTCGGCAATAATAATATCTCCCAACATACCAAAACTGGCTGTTACCCCACCAGTAGTAGGAGATGTAAGGATTGATACATACAATAACTTTTTATTTGATTGATAATCATATAAAGCAGACGATATTTTAGCCATTTGCATTAGGCTCAAACTCCCTTCTTGCATGCGCGCTCCCCCCGAAGCGCACACTATAATAAGAGGTAGAAATTGATTGGTAGCGTACTCAATCAAGCGGGTGATTTTCTCCCCGACTACGGATCCCATACTCCCCCCCATAAACTGAAAATCCATAACCCCAATTGCTACAGGAATACCATTTAGTTGACCTATGCCTGTTTGAACAGCCTCAGTTAATCCTGTCTTTCTTTGATAAAAATCAATCCGATCTTTATAAGGCTCCTCCTCCGAATGAAATCCAATGGGATCCAGAGAGACCATGTCTTCATCCATAGGGTCCCAAGTACCGGGATCGATCGAAACTTCGATTCTTTCTGAACTACTTATTTTCAAATGGTATCCACACTGTTCACAAATATTCATTTTTGATTGCAAAAATTT